TACATCCCGCACAAAAGTTAATAGTATACCACTTCTGCGAATAGCGCGTAATGCCGCGTCTCTTCCGAGACCCGGTCCTTTTATCATGACTTCTGCTCGTTGCATACCTTGATCCACTACTGTACGAATAGCATTTCCTGCTGCGGTTTGAGCAGCAAAGGGCGTCCCCCTTCTTGTACCCTTGAATCCACAAGTACCGGCAGAGGACCAAGAAACCACTCGACCCCGTACATCTGTAACAGTCACAATAGTATTATTGAAACTTGCTTGAACATGAATAACCCCCTTTGGTATTCTCCGTGTATTCTTACGTGAACCAATACGTCCATTCTTACGTGAACCAATTCTCGGTATATTTTTTGCCATTTTTTCATCTCATAAATATGAGTCAGAGATATATGGATATATCCATTTCGTGTCAAAAAGGACCCCTCCCTTTTTTACCCTTTTTACTTTTACATCGGGTGTTTTAACAAGTCTGATTATCCTTGTCTTTGTTTATGTCTTGGGTTGGAACAAATTACTATAATTCGTCCCCGCCTACGGATTAGTCGACATTTTTCACAAATTTTACGAACAGAAGCTCTTATTTTCATATTTGGCATTCCTCATTTTAATTCTGAATCTAGTTTTTGGAAGAAAATAGGTTTCTTGGAATTTTTTATCTCGAATCATCTTCTCACGAAAGGAATGTTGAAGTTGATAAAAACACCTAATCTTTCGAATCCTTATTGCGAAGTCGATAAATTATACGTCCTCTGGTTGAATCATAACGACTTACTTCAATTTTAACTCTATCGCCTGGTAGTATCCGTATAAAACTACGTCGGATCTTTCCCGAAACATAACCTAGAATCATATCTTGATTATCTAAGCGAATCCGGAACATACCGTTGGGAAGGGATTCAGTAATTAAACCTTCATGAATCCATTTTTGTTCTTTCATTCCAGGTAAAGCCTCCTTGAAGTATCAATTGATGGAGGAGGAACGATATTAGACAACCCGCCCCTTTTCTTTTTGTTTTCACAAATAAGAAGTTTCGGACCCAATTCGTATATTAGAAGGATTACCATATATAACACAAAACTTCTCCACCAATTCGTTCTAGTCGAGCCTCTCGGTCTGTCATTATACCTCGAGAAGTAGAAATAATTACAATTCCCATCCCACCTAAAATTCTAGGAATTCGTTGGTAGTTCGAATAGATTCGGAGACCAGGCCGGCTGATCCGTTTTAAATTTAAAAAATTTATATAAGACCTTTTCCTATTCCTTCTATGCCGTAGGGTTAAAACCAAAAAATCTTTTTTGGTTTCTTTATGTTTTCTCACGTTTTCGATAAAACCTTCTCGTAAAAGTATTTTAACAATATTTTCAGTGATATTAGTATATGCTATTCGAACCACCCTTTTTCTATCCATATCAGCATTTCGTATAGAAGTTATTATGTCAGCAATAATATCCCTACCCATGGTGAATTAAATTTCTTGGTGATCCCCAATTTTGATATAATCAACATATTTTTTTTTACTTATTTGTTTATGAATTTAAATTTAAATTAAAGGCATATGCGTGAGACACAATCTACTAAAAATTCTGAATATATTTCTTAATCTCTTTCTTTCAAATACTTTACTATAACCAATGGTATTATCTTATTTTAGAAGACCTTACAATACCTCCGGAGCTAATGAAACTATTTTAGTAAAATTTAACTGTCTCAATTCCCGGGCAATTGCACCAAAAATTCGAGTTCCTTTGGGGTTTCCTTCTTGGTCAATGACAACCGCAGCATTGTCATCATATCGTATTATCATACCGTTATCACGTTTGAGTTCTTTACAAGTACGTACAATTACAGCTCTGACCACCTCTGATCTTGCTAGGGGCATATTTGGCACTGCGTCTTTGATCACAGCAACAATAACGTCACCGATATGAGCATATCGACGATTGCTAGCTCCTATGATTCGAATACACATCAATTCTCGAGCCCCGCTGTTATCCGCTACATTCAAAAGGGTCTGGGGTTGAATCATATCATTTTTTTAGAATCTATTCTTTCAATGCAAAGCAAAGAGTGAAGAAAAAAAAGAAATATTGTTTGTCCAAAGAAAGAAACCGGCACCTGTTATTGTTTTTTTATCCCCAAGACCTTTTTATTTTGATTTTTTTTATCCCGAAATAATGAATTGAGTTCGTATAGGCATTTTGGACGATGCTATTGAAATCGCCCTTCTGGCTATATTTTCTGTTACTCCACCCATTTCATAAAGTATTCGACCTGGTTTAACAACAGCTACCCAATATTCAGGGGATCCTTTCCCCGAACCCATACGTGTTTCTGCGGGTCTTACTGTAACCGGTTTGTCTGGAAATATACGTACCCATATTTTTCCACCGCGGCGTGCATTTCGTGTCATTGCTCGTCGACCTGCTTCTATTTGTCTAGACGTGATCCAAGCAGGTTCAAGTGCCTGAAGAGCGTATTTACCGAAAG